AATTAAAATTGGAATTGGCTCAATTCGCTGAATTAGAAGCCTTTGCCCAATTTTCTTCTGATCTCGATAAAGCTACTCAGAATCAATTGGCAAGAGGTCAACGATTGCGTGAGTTACTGAAACAATCGCAATCAGCCCCTCTCACAGTGGAAGAACAGATAATGACCATTTATACCGGAACAAACGGTTATCTGGATGGATTAGAAATTGGACAAGTAAGAAAATTTCTCGTTCAGTTACGCACTTACTTAAAAACGAACAAACCTCAGTTCCAAGAAATCATATCCTCTACCAAGACATTAACCGCTGAAGCAGAAAGCTTGTTGAAAGAAGGTATTCAAGAACAACTGGAACGTTTTGTACTTCAGGAGAAAGTATAAAAAAGGAAATGGATCCTTCTTTTTTTTTTTTATTTTTATTCTTTAATTAAATTTTTCAGAAATTATATAATCGATAAATAGAAGTATATCTAAGTTAAGTATATATAATATAAATAAAGAAATATATAACTAATATCTGTTTAATATTAAAGCATTCAGAATTTATTTCTTATTCTATATTCTTTCTTATTTTTTTTTCTAAAAAGAATAAAAATATATTTTATAATATATATATAAATGGAAATAATAGATAAATATCAATATAGATATAAATATATTTATATCTATATTGATATTGCGTCCAATAGGATTTGAACCTATACCAAAGGTTTAGAAGACCTATGTCCTATCCATTAGACAATGGACGCTTTTCGCTTTTTTTTACTTTATAGTTGTTATAAAAAAAAAGAAGGTGCGAAATCTTTTTAGCAATTGTGTATTGAAATGAATTCAATACACAATTGCTTTTAGACAATTCTAATACATAAAAATGTCTCTAATAAAAGGGGGGCTATTTAGAATTTAGAGCGGGTAGCGGGAATCGAACCCGCATCGTTAGCTTGGAAGGCTAAGGGTTTTAGTCGACGTCGATTGATCATTTTTATATTTTTAACGTCTCTAATTCAAAACCGAACATGAAACTTTGGTTTCATTCGGCTCCTTTATGATATATGGAGAAGTTACCAAATAAAATACGACGGGAACGAAATCAAAATCAAAATTGACCCATAACATCTATGTTAGCTTTTTTTCCGCCTGGGTGCTTTCACAGAAAATTTTGCTTTATAGATGATCCTTCTAGAAGATAGAAAGGGAGAACCCGAACAATCTTTCTAGTTACTTCGTTCTTTATTTCTATTTAATAGAATCCTTAGGAAAAGTATTTTGTTTCCACCGAGCTAAAACAATATAATATGTCGATGTCTTTAGTAAACCAAAGTTCTCGTTTAATAGCTATTTTGCTTCAATTTTTTCTATACCAAACGATGAATAGAACTGAAGATTTAGTTACGATTAGAAAGAAACTTTTCTAGCTTTATCCATGGATCCTCTTGTTATACTTATTGAATTGTAAATAGTCATCCAATTCAAAAATTATGTTTCGTAATTTCATAATCCAAATTTACAATTGATTAGAGTCTTTGGATAGAAATTACGAGAATTTATAATCTTCCTTGAATTTTTAATTGAAAGGTAAAGGACTAAATCCTTTTAAGAAATAAAGTTTTTGATCGGAAGATGAATCAAACCGAGAGACCCTTTAACTATTAAAGGGATTAAAGAAACGAATCACACTTTTACCACTAAACTATACCCGCTACAATGCAATTATTGCATATAAACTGACCTTTTGTCGAACAAAGTAATCGGGGGTGTAATAAAAAAATCTGAAAAAAAAAAAATTATAAAATTATAGCGTCGACACGTAGGCTTAATAAAATTAGTAAAGCGGATTCCACTTTTTTTTTCAATTTCAGATTTTTTTTTCTAAAACTCCATTGGATGAGTCTTTTAACTTTAACAAAAAAAGGCCCGGCTGGGGACTGACCAGGCCAGGCTATTTAAATAAAAAAGATCTTTTACTTGTGTTTGGACGAGACAAAATAAAAAGAGGATTCTCTTTTTTTTTTATTGTGGTTTTTTTTATTTATCTTTTGAGTTCGAGCCTTTTCTTTATCTAAGCTTTATCTAAATTTTTTGTGTAATATAGAATTACTGAGAAAGTTCTATAAAAAAAGTTATATAATAATAATATATATATATTATATATAAATAGATGAAAAAAAAAATATATATATTATTATATATATAATAAAAAAAAAAAAAAAAAAAATTATATATAATATTAAAGAATAATCTATACAAAAAAATAAAGCTTTTTAAGAATTAAGAATAAAGTGGAGAAGGTTTTTTCAAGCCTTTTTTATAATGGAACCTAATAAGTATCCCTTTTCAATTAGGAGAGATGGCTGAGTGGACTAAAGCGTTGGATTGCTAATCCATTGTACGAGTTAATCGTACCGAGGGTTCGAATCCCTCTCTTTCCCTTTCTCCTTTTAATGATGTTTAATAGATAAAATACTAATAAAATTCGAGCATTTCCACTAATTAAATAAAGCAATAAAAAACCTTTCTTTTTTATTCTTCACGTCCCGGATTACGTCCTGGATCATTAGATAGGAATCCAAATATGAAGAGAGAAACAAAGAATATAACTACAGTGTATACAAAAAGTTTGAGAGTAAGCATTACACAATCTCCAAGATCTTACTTAAAAAAAAAAAAAAAAAAAGAGAATAGATTCTCTAATTTTATACCAAATATCTAATTTTGATACCAAAAAATAAAGTGATTTATTTTTGTGAGCTCGAATCTAATTAGGTTCTTTCATTTAGGGAAAAGGAGTTAAGATTTAGGAAATAGAATGATCCATATTTAGTATGGCTACCAAAAAATTCAATATTTGAATTGAGAGTTCATTCATACGTCAAGATTTTTTTGATCTTTTGAATTGTTGGAAGAAAAAAAACCGTGAATTTTTCTAAGACAGTATTAAGAATTTCAGCGAAAACTTACAGCTGCTTGCCAAACAAAGGCTAAGAGAAGAAAGAAAAGAGGTATTACGGGCATAACATCTATGATTGGATTCAAAAAGGCGTAGGCCTCCGGCAATTTGGCGACTAAAAAAGTGCTTGAAAAAAGGGCATAATTAAAACAAATACAGATCAAATTAAATATATTAAGCATAACAAAAATTGATGTTCTTGTGGATAATTTAATTTTGATTGAGTTATTAATATATTTTTTATATAAAGAAAAAATAAAGAAAAATAGTCTAAAAAGACTTTGTTGAACCTACTCAATCAAAAATCCTTTCATTCTCTTATGAGAATTAAAGAAAAAATATTTTCATACAATATCTTAATTGAATTCTATGTAATGATCAATAAAGTAATGATCAACAAAGGCAGTTTGATTTGCTATCTATACGTGTCAAAACTCTAGCACCAGTGTAATCTATATTTAATTTGGGCTGAAATTGAATTGACGAACAACCAATAGCAATATTACTCTTTTAGTAGTCTTGAATAAAAATCTAAATGGGGCGTAGCCAAGCGGTAAGGCAACGGGTTTTGGTCCCGCTATTCGGAGGTTCGAATCCTTCCGTCCCAGAGTACAGCCATTACGGAATAAATCTTCTATTGCCTTTGTACACCATCTTTCTATTTCTGTTTAAAAATACAATATATTTTAAGAATAAAATATTGAAACGAAAAAAATAAACTTATTTTTCATCATTTCAACCGAATTCAAAAGAATCTATTTGCTTTTTTTTGTGTGTGATGGGGGTAAGTAAGGTAGAACCTTAGATTCTAAGAGTTTAAATAAAAAAAATATATATTTATATATATAAATATATATTTATATTCCAATTTCGATTTTACATATATACAATCTGATATGGAATTCATTTGAATTCTGACTGAACCTTTTACGCGTAAATTCACTATTCCATTCATAGAGAAAGAAAAAGTATAGATTACGATATACTGACTAAACTATGACTATTCATGATTCCATAATTGAATCAATTAAACAAACTAGAGGAATGTTATGGTAAAACTTCGTTTAAAACGATGTGGTAGAAAGCAACGTGCGACTTGAATTGAAGGACATGATCTGCTGTGGATTTTTTGATCCGCCACTTTTTATATAGGAATATAGGTGCTCTTGGCTCGACATTTTGTGTTCTATTTTTTGGAATTAAAAAAAAGAGTACAGGATGGAGCTCGAGGATAATATAAAGTTTTTTTTCTTTTCGCAGGAGTAAGCATCTAGGGTTAGTGTAAATCAATAAGTTGGAACAACTTCGTAAGTTTTTTTATTTTTATATTGAAAAAAGACCTTTCAAGCAATTTTACAATGGAAAAAGAATTTTTTTTTATTTGTAAAATTCTTTGAATCAAAAGTCTATCATGCGTGAATAAAGCGTTTGTATGATTCTTTGATAGAAAGAAAAGAAATCATAAACAAAATAAGGGGCTTGTTGCTGCCCTTTTTAATAAAACGATTAAAGATCACCGAAGTCATGTCTAAACCCAAAGATTCAAAGTAAGGATAAAGAATCCTGAAACAAGGAAATCCAGTTTTAAATTGTTTGAACAACTAGATCATAATGAAGAATCAAAATGGATTCTAAAAAATTAGACAAACAAAAAAAGGGCTAGAGACTACTCAATAAAAAGAGTACTTAAGGATTCTCTGTTGAGATATTTGAGAGTTATTTAACTTGAGTTACGAGAGTAAGAATGTTACGAATTCTTTTTATGGAAAAAACTTTTTAGGGTTGCAATACTGGCTAATTTATTTAATATTTTTATTAATCTAATATTTGTATTTTATACAGAGAGTTAACTTCATACTCATTTAATTTTTTCTCGAGCCGTACGAGGCCAAAGCCTCTTATACGTTTCTAGGGGGGGGGTATTATTCATATACATCTATCCCAATGAGCCGTTTATCGAATCGTTGCAATTGATGTTCGATCTCGAAGAGAAGGAAGAGATCTTCGGAAAGTGGGTTTTTATGATCCAATAACAAATCAAACTTATTTAAATCTTCCTGCTATTCTCGATTTCCTTAAAAAAGGCGCTCAACCAACAAGAACAGTTCATGATATTTCAAAGAAGGCAGGGATTTTTACGGAATTAAGTCTTAATAAAACGAAATTGAATTAATGAAACATAAAAAAGAGGATGTGAAAGACTCGTATATAGCTTGGTATCAAATTTTATCTACTCTTTTCTTTCCTCCTCTTTCGCTTCCATCATTTTTTTGTAGCATTTCGATTTATTATTAGTATTCCTACTTTTATTATTAGTATTCCTACTTTTATTATTAGTATTCCTACTAAGTAAGGTACGAATACTAATAATAAAACCCTGTTAACAACTACTATTTTTTATAATCAGAAATAAATTTATGAAAATAATTTTGGATCTATATAAATTAGATTTTTTGTATAAATACAAAATTTTTTTGTATAAAAAATAATACTGTATATAAAATAATATATTTATTGTTATTGGTTTTATTCATTGTATGAACTAACAAACCAAGGGGTTAAGCTTTTTTTTTTATTTTTTCTTTTCGCTATATTAAAAATTCATAATCATATTGACAACAGTGTATTGACCAAATATAATTCTCTCATAGAGAAATAGATCTATTTATCCCGGAAGCACACATGACTGGATTTTTATTTATTTTTTTTTATTCTGGTTGTATCTACATATTTGCAGTACTTTCTTTTTTTTTTTTTTGGGGTTGCTAACTCAACGGTAGAGTACTCGGCTTTTAAGTGCGACTAGCATCTTTTACACATTTGTATGAAGAAAAGGATTCGTACAGATCTACGGTAGAGTTTGTAAGACCACGACTGATCCTGAAAGGAATGAATGGAAAAAATAGCATGTCGTATCAAGGGAGAATTCAGATAACATTTTTTTTTTGCTTTCCTGATCGGTACAACTTTATTTTCGGTGTCGAAAAAAAAAAAAGGAATTCCAATTTGGGTCGAGTGAATAAATATAAATGGATGGATAAAAAACCAGGTTTCCTGATTCCAGGAAAAAAAAAGAAACGAGCTTCCATTCGTAATTTGAAAAATTACCCGATCTAATTAAATGTTAAAAATAGATTAGTGCCTAATACGGGTATGGGAAGGTTTTTTTCTTGCGTGTTCTTATCAAATTTTTATGAGTCCTAATTATTTTTTTCCCTAGTCCATTTGGGTTAGGTTGGAGATGGATGTGTAAAAGAAGCAGTATATTGATAAAAAAAATATATATATTTTTCCAAAATCAAAAGAGCGATTAGGTTAAAAAAATAAAGGATTTCTAATCATTTTGTTTTGTTATTCTATAATATAACTAACAGAAACCTATTAAAGATAGAGAATCCGGTTAGCAGTCTACCTGTTTATGAGGTATCTATTGCTTTCGTAGTCTAATACCTCATTTTGACCGTATCGCACTATAGTGTCATTTCAGAACTCAATAAAATAAAGACTTTACTTTAAATTCAAATAGAATTTCAATCCAAATGGAGAAATTTCAGGGATATTTAGAGTTCGATGGGGCTCGGCAACAGAGTTTTCTATATCCACTTTTTTTTCGGGAGTATATTTATGTACTTGCTTATGATCATGGTTTAAATAGATTAAATAGAAATCGCTCTATTTTCTTGGAAAATGCGGATTATGACAAAAAATATAGTTCATTAATTGTGAAACGCTTAATTTTGCGGATGTCTGAACAGAATAGTTTTATTATTCCCACTAAGGATTTGAACCAAAATCCCTTTTTGGGGCATACCAATCTTTTCTATTATCAAATGATATCTGTTTTATTTGCAGTGATTGTAGAAATTCCTTTTTCCCTAAGATTAGGATCTTTTTTCGAAGGAAAACAATTAAAAAAATCTTATAATTTACAATCTATTCATTCAATATTTCCCTTTTTAGAAGACAAATTCTCACATTTTAATTATGTGTTAGATGTACTAATACCTTACCCCATCCATCTAGAAATCTTGGTTCAAACCCTACGTTACCGGGTAAAAGATGCCTCTTCTTTGCATTTTTTTCGGTTCTGTCTATACGAGTCTTGCAATTGGAAGAATTTTGATATTAAAAAAAAATCAATTTTGAATCCAAGATTTTTCTTGTTCTTATATAATTCTCATGTATGTGAATACGAATCCATATTTTTTTTTCTACGCAAGCGGTCTTCTCATTTACGATCGACATCTTATGAAGTCCTTTTTGAGCGAATTTTATTCTATGGAAAAATACAACATTTTTTAAAAGTCTTTGTTAATAATTTTCCGGCGATCCTAGGGTTGCTCAAGGATCCTTTCATACATTATGTTAGATATCACGGAAAAAGCATTCTGGCAACAAAGGATACACCGCTTCTGATGAATAAATGGAAATTTTATTTTGTTAATTTTTGGCAATGTTATTTTTCCATATGGTTTCAACCGCAAAAGGTCAATATAAATCAATTATCTAAAGATAATTTAGAGTTTCTGGGTTATCTGTCAAGTTTGCGATTAA